TTGCTAACAATTTCGATTAGAAATGTATTTTGCACCATTTGACTCCGTACCACTGAACGATTTAGCCGCACATTTGAAAAATAGCCTAAGAGGTAAAATGAATGTTCGGATAATTGTTTTATATGGATCGTTCTTGGTTGAGACCAAACATCAAAAAAACATTCCCATAAATGGATAAAATAGTGTTTCCATTTATTCATCAAAAGAGGCGCATTCTTTGAAGCCAGAATGGATTTTCCTTGATATCTAACATAATGAATCAGAGGATCCTTGGAGAATGTTAAGGTAGACGAAAAATCCTTAGCAAAAACTTCTACAAGATGTTCTCTTTTTGCATAAAAAAAGATTCGCTCAAAAAAAACGCTAAAAGATTTTAATCGTAAATGAGAGGATTTTTTACGTAGAAAAAGGAAGATAGATTCATATTCACATACATAAAAATTATAGAGGAATAAGAATAATCTCGGATTACTTTTTGAAAAAGTCGAAATCGATTTTTTTGGAGTAAGAAAACTATTCCTATTACAAAAATTATAAAGAAACAACCGTAATAAATGAAAAAAAGGCGCATCTTTCACCCAGTATCGAAGGATTTGAACTAAGATTTCCAGATGGATAGGATAGGGTATTCGTATATCTGACACATAATTTAAATATGGAAATTTATCCTCCAAAAAGGGAAAAATGGAATGAATTGATCGCAAATTTTTATAAGATTTTACGATTTCTGCCTCCTCTAAGGAAGAGCTAAATTGTAGAAAAAATGGAATTTCCACAATGATGGCAAAACCCTCTGATATTATTTGAGAATAAAAATTCTTATTATACCCCAAAAATGGATTTTTCTTAGAATCATTCGCAGAAATGATCAAATGATTCTGTTGATACATTCGAGTAATTAAACGTTTTACAATTAGTAAACTATATTTATTGTCATAACCTACATTTTCCACAAATGTAGATCTATTAAAATCATGACTATAAGCAAGTCCATAAACATACTCCCTAAAAATAAGTGGGTATAGGAAGTCCTGTTGGCGAGATCTATCTCGTTCTAAAAATACTTGATATTCCTTCATTTTAGAAATTCGATTTGGTCAAAGGATCAGAGATTCATTGGATTATCAAATGCTACATAGTGCGATACAGTCAAAACAGGGTATTCTATTCAAATAAAAAACAAATATGAATAGATACCTAGAAAACAAGTAAAAACCATCAATGGACTATCTACCCTCGCTTGGTCCATCTAATTGTTCGAGGACAACAAGCTAGTTAGAAATCCTTTATTTTTCGGACAAATCGCTCTTTTGATTTTGGAAAAAAATATCTTTATCAATATACTCTTTCTTCTACACATTTATCGCTACCCCATAACATAATTGAGAATAGCTAATAGTTAGGACTCATAACAAAAATCCAAAATCCATTCGTGGGAAAAAATTTTTCCACAGCAAGCACTAATTTTTTTTTAACGTAAAATTAGATGGGGTAATCATTCAAATAAAAAATGAAAGCTCGTTGCTTTTTGTTTCCCTATAATTGGAGCAGCTAAGCTCTATCCCTTTATTAATTCAACCCAACTGAATTCATTTGTTCCGAGCCAACAATTCAAACAAAAATTTGGGCCGGGTCTAATACGAATGAAAAATTTTTAGAATTCGCCATTGATACGACATGCTGCTTTTTCCATTCATTCCTTTCTGGATCAGTCGTGGTCTTACAAACCCTACCGATGGTATGGATGAACCAATTAGTTCATAGAAGTGTGTAAAAAATGGAGTCGCACTTAAAAGCCGAGTACTCTACCATTGAGTTAGCAACCCTAATGAAATTTTTAAAAATGTGTATATCCAATCGCAATAAAAAAAAAAATAAAAAATCGTGAAGGCGAATCGATTCTGAACATCCAAATGAACAGATCAAATGAAAATACAAGAAATTTTCTCAAATAATATAAAATAGAAATAAATATATATTATTAATTAATATAATAATATATAAATAAAATTAGTAAATCAATTCATTTATTCACGATCGGATTATATTTGTTTGATACACTCTTGTCAATATCAATATTAGTGTTGAAAAAAGAATACAATCGATAAAACAAACAAATAAAATAGATTCTAATTTAATTAGAATTCAATATAAAATATATAGAATTCAATTAAATATTTTATTGAATTAATTCATTCTATTCATAATTTAGTATTAGTATCTTCCCTGTTGTGTGAAATCCCGATCGAAAAACAAAATAGTTGTTCTCTCTTATGAATCGGAAGAACTTTTTTCATAAAATCTCGTCTGCTTAACTTAATAAGAATAAGTTTGCATTCCAACACGAAACGAAACTCTGGGATAGAAAAAAAAAATAGGATTTATTATAGATAAAAATCAAGAATAGAAACTTTTCATTTTTTTGGCTTAATTTTATTTTTTTATTTAAGACCTGGTGTATGTATATCGAGATAATTATTTATCTATTCTATAATTTATT